CAGTAGAGCCACTCCTAGTCAGTTGAAGGGTCAGTTCAAGGTTAGCGTCCGATTGTGCGCAATGAATAAATCAATGTATTTGCGGAAAATGGGACGCTGAAGGTCCGGGGTAGTAGCAGCCGATGAAAGCAGAGGCAAGAAGCCTACCAGTCAAGCATTAGATACCTCTCTGGGAGCTCTTCGAGCTCGTATTCAGCTGGTTGACCCTGTCTGTGTAAATAAGAAAGAAAGCGCTCTCCTAGCGTCGCCCGCGAATTTGAAAGAGCCTGCAGATCCTCGTATAGATTCCGAATGTTCTCATAGGACTTCACGGCAAGCTTCCTTAAGACCGGATCGTCATAGATTTCGTACCAATGGTTACATCTTTCGAGCTTTCTTATGATTCTCTCAGGGGGAGTCGTCCCCATGATTTGGAGTTGCTCGGGGGGATTCGCCTCCATGATTTGGAGTTGCCCCGCTGGGGTTCTAGTCGTAGCCTTTTTGTTCTTTTGACTAGCCCCGGCGGCAATCGAAAGTCTTTATTCCGAGGAGTATTCCCCCCACACAAGGGGTTGTCCGTCCAGCTTGAAAAGGAACCCACAAATGGACGCCTAATTTATATGGAATTGAACATCCAACGTGCGCCCCTCCCATTCAGGGAAGACCCGCCTTATTCTTTTCAGGGCTGTGTTTTTTGAGGCATCCCGGTTAAGGATGCCCGCGTGAAGGTTGTAGCCGCTTTCGGAATTGCTTTCCTTCGCAACAAGAATGGCCCGGCAGTCAAAGAGTTCCCTAAGCCGGTCCCTCACCCACTCAGGATTTGCGGTTGGTCTGCCCTCCGCGTGACTGAGTCTTAAAAGTATATATGGCAAAAAAGTAGAGATCTTAGTTTTAGTCATGGTGATTGTTTAACATCTAGTCAACTAGGTTCTGAATGAGAATTAGAAGACTCGCAATTTCCAATTGTTCTCTAGACTTTACCTGCTTTATTTTGCTTAGCCAATGAGGGCTTTACGGCCAGCAGTTTAGCCAAAAGCAAAAGAAAATAAGGATTACCTATTAGCCCTATCCTATTTTTGACTGGAAGTTAATAGAAGACAAAAACGAGAAGATAGATCTTGCAGCTGCGTCTTCGTCTTTGCGTCTTTATTATGAAATTGAACAGGAAAGAACTTCGAGCAAATCGACGGGTTCAGGTTTGTCCCGCATATCGGGCGGCCGAGGGACACTCATTAGGAAAAGCTCCAACCTCGGGTCCTGGGGAACGGCTTTGATTTCGGAATATGTACCTTTCCACATAAGAAGCTGCTACTCGGCTAGAGCTTTCAGTCATCATTTTTTGATATTTCGAATTAGACGATTTTCATCCTCAATCCAATTATCATCCAACAGAACAATTGGAGGAGAAAAAGTGGCTCTTTCTCTTCAGAAGTCAAACCACAATGAGAGGTCTTTTCCCTTCTTTTTTCTAACTGACAACTGGAACCCCAGACTAATTGGGTTCATCTCCCATGCGAGAGTAGAGGAGTAAAGGTAGAGGTCGATAACTTACTTTTGAGGTTTCTCTACTTCAGGCTCTTCCGAGGGCCTTTGTTTGACTTAGTTGCTCCGTTCAGGGTGCCGGAGCTGCTACAATTGCTTCCGCGGGAAATGCACCACCAGCTCCTATCTTCTTTACTTACTTCTTCATTCTAGTTCGATTCTTAGGTAGGCGTTCTTTCGATAGCGTATCCTCCTGCCCGCCCCGGGTTCTCTCTGCTCGGTTCCATCATTCCTATTATACATCTTCCTCGCATGCTGACTTTCCCACTGACTGAATTGTTTGGGTCTTGTAGCTTGAAGCCCAGCTCATGAACCGATTGTTATTATTTTGGGGGTGAAGGACCCGTGTGAGCCGGCAACTCACCATGGGGATGACTATCGCAAAAGCTTAGAGCCGTCTTCCCCTCTGGCATGACATAAGGACGTTCACAGGTGTTCACATGTTAGGATATCCTGTACTCGCGCACCCGGATCTCAAGAGATACTCAACTCAATGAGCACTTTGGGGGTTGGATCTTTCAAGTCGATCTCTCTGGCAGAAAGAAGAGCGTAATACTACTATTTTCTATAAGGGCAGGGCGTACAAAAGACAAACAGGTTGCGTCTACCCATTTATGAATCCATGGCAACCAAAAAGGGTTGCTCCAAGCGAAGAAATAAATAAGAAAGTACCTTGCTCGGATCGTACGCTTGACCAAGAGACAGTCAACTGGTTTCCCCATCTTGAACTTGCTATATTGACTGAAGGCCTAGTCAGCTAGTTTGCTTTAAGAAAAAGAGATTGCTACTCTCCGTCACGAGCTGGACTTGAACCAACACTCCGGTATGAACAAAATCACACCAGGGAACTTCTTATTCAATCGTGACTTTTGTTTACTCGGTTCAGCCCCATCAATCAAATGGCTATACTAGAGGCCTAATCCGGGTAGTTTTCTTATGCTTCCCCACCTCTTGCTTGCTAGCCTTACCACCTAGTATTATGGTCTATCTAAAGGTCTCCCACCCATTTCTATAGCCTAAGCTTCTCTTGCCAGTGGCTAATCAACCTACCTCGGCTCTTGGGGCCGTTGCCAGCCTAACTCTTTCTTACCACCTAGTAGTACTCTCTCTAACTCACTGAACGGTGTAGCCTAAAACCTTTCTAACTCACCGAACAGCTTGGCTTGCCGCCTATCTTAACCACTTTAGGTCTGAACGTATGACGTTCTATACTTCATTATGCTTGCTGCTTACCGTCTTTCTCAGTAAGTCTCCCCTAGCCGCGGAACTTGAACCACCCTATCGGCATGCTTGAACTCAAGTGCTTACCGTATGCCTTTCTCTCTTTCTTTCTTCCCTTCCTGTGCTGGTAGTTTAATAAGGCCAGTGAAAGCAGTCTGCTATATTTTATTTTATTATATATTATATAAATTAAGAATAGATATTCTATATAGAATAGACAGGTAGGTTTAGGCTATCCCGAGATGCCCCTATTCTCAGATCTCTACTAGTGAGCCTGAAGCATGACTTCAAGAGCTCGAAGCACAGGAAGGCGGCAACCTTGGAGCCAGAATGGAGATTCATAGGGCTTTCTTTGGGACGGCACCCATACCATTCCAGTGCCCCTTCGTGCAACTACTCAATAAAGCTCAATCCGATATGGGAAGGCTTCTAGCGAGGTGTTGGATAAGCTGAATAAACGGATTCAACTGCTCGCCTTGTTGCCGCTTTCTAGATGATGCTACCTAGCCACTATAGTTTTTGTTTCCTATTCGCCCCTATCCCCATTTTCCTATTTTTGGTTTGGATGGATTCGTCACCACGTTCAGGTAAACTGGATTCTGAACTACTAGCACTGAAGCTGTAAGGTCAACTGAATAAGAAACTGGGAATCCCGAAACAAATATGCTGACGAGGTGTGCTGGCTCTTTAATAGGCGATTATGTTGCTCACATGCCCCATAGCAAACTAAAAAAAAAGCAGAGAGGAGTTTTTCCTAACTAATCAACTTAGATGGGTCAAGGGTATGGCCGAGAATCCAGTGTGTGCTATATGTGGGTTGGGTTGCAGGAGGATCTTTGTACGATGAAGGAGCCATACCAAATAAACAAGATAGAACCCGAAAAGACCAGCTAAGCATCATTGGCTTGGTCAGCCTTTACCTGACCAACTACCTAATACTACGCAGGCTCATCAAGACCCGGGTACAGGCTTAGATAAAAACCCTATCCGGCGCAGATGAATTAGGGTGTGAAGCCTCGTAGACGACAGATAGAAGTTTTCCTAAGCAGGTAAGAAAGACAGAAAACTCCAGCGCTCAGGGCGAAGCCCATGTAAAAAGACAAAAGGCCCTCTCGTTGTAAAGTTACAGCTTGGGTATTTCCGTGGTAGTACCAGTCACCTGGGAAGCCCCAGGCCCAACAGGTAATGACTTGTGGACCGGGTGATTTTTCCGCTTAGAAACTTCCGCTTCCAGGTGTTCTTAGACCCTCCTGCCGCTTGTTTTCATCCCGAAAGAAAAGACCAGTTACCAGTTAATGAATGGCTCCCGTCGAACTAGAAGTTTAATTATTAGTTTTACTACCCATAAAAACTATCATGTTGGACGCAGTACTCATACTGGAAATTACGATCAAGGATGACTCTATCAATCGCCATCTACTTCAAAGATACCTTCTGAAGCATTTTTCAAATACCAGAGTTCAGTCTCTTCCCACGAATTAGTGAATCAGGCAGGATGTTTTTGTGCGGAATAAGAAACAGCGGGTCAATCTTCATAAATTTCATCGTAAATGTGAAATACTCAGACAAATAAAAATGTGGGACGTGAAGGAATGCTGGTCGTTCATCTGCCTGCTTGGCTAGTCAAGCATGAGCTAGTTCATAGATCTTTGGGCTTCGATTACAAAGGAAGATTGACTTGACAGATAAAGCCCGAGAATTGGTACTCCATTGCTCTCATTTCATATGTATATGGTTACAATTATCTACGTTCCCAGTGTGCCTATGATGTAGCACCAGGCGGATTGTTAGCTAGTGTGTATCATCTTACGAGAATATAGTATGGTGTGGATCACCCGGAATAGGTATGCAAATAAGTCTTTGCCAAAGGGAGGAATCGAATCCTAGAATCCCGTCTGTTTTCTGGATTTTGAAAAAGTGCAGATTTTCAAGAACGGGAATCTCTTATGAATTTCATCCACGCCTGAAACCTATCTTGATGCCCGAAAGTTGGATCGGTTGGCCCCCCCTACGCAAGGAGAATATATTGCCCCCAATTTCTATGAAAGAAAGGATGCTCATTGAATGAATCTTAACTTATACGACTCCAGATATTCTATAAGATTATTACGGTTCTGTTTTCGATGAAACAGAGTAACTGGACTCTCATTCCTATTCTATTCTGGAATAAAAAAGGGCTTCATATAGATTCCTAAATCTGGAAGATATCATATCTATTTGGGATGAGCAGAGCCGATAGGATGAATCAAAAGAGTTCCGAGCTTACCTGATTGATAGGCCTTTGTACCGCGCACATCACTTAGATGGGCCCCGGAAAGCAACGTAGGAAAGAGCGAAATTTGTGTGAAAATAGGAAATTAAGAAATTCAAAGGAATCAGATTAGATTAGATTTGTACGGGATCTGAAATGAATCCTGTCTATTCCTATCCTAAAACCCCTCTAGACTAGACTTCTGGGTCTTTCAGCCAACTCACTTGGGATATGTATTTAGTATGCTAATTTTTTTTGAGCGAGAGGAGCATTGGGAGGGAAAGCGTGGTTTTATATTAGACAAAAGTGGCTGGCCCGCAGTCTCCTTCTCATGTACAAATCTACCCGTAGCATAGACTTGATCGATCACCACATTTCTATCCATTAAGTAGGTTTTTCCTTTGCAATCATGAAATTTGAAATCCGAGAAGAATAAGGTAGGACTTTGAGGGCTGACTTTGTAGGGCTGAACAAGGAGATAGCACAACCTTGCCCGGTCTTCACACCCGTCAATTTCTTAATGAATGAATCGTATGGATTGGATTGATACGTCTGCCTTACCAATTCGGCGGATGCTCGGATTTTATCATTCGAATAGAAAAGGGGTTCCTCGATTCCCTTATGTATGTAGGGCGAAGGTGCTGTAATGGACGCTGGTGGTTGGTACAATACAATAGTATAGTAGAACGCGCCTCTTTTGCCGGATCCCACACACCACTTAGTTAGATTGCAGTACAGCCTGCTTCTCACATCTCTCTTGATCAGCTACTTATTCCCCTCATCCCATTAAGAAAGAACTCTCCGTTGATATCTTAGCCTAAAGGCCTATATTTAGATCAAGACAGCGATTTTACTAATACTAATAAAATAAGGGCTCACTTGCAGCTACTCAAAAAAAGATATGCTCGAATGCTTTTGAGCCTGGCATTTCTATACCGAGTTGTATGCATGTGAAAAGGATGAACAACCCAATAGAATAGCAAGAGTCTATTACGTGAATAGAGGGGCACCACACACATTAGTGGCCAAAAAGGGAAGAAGGACACTTCTCTCTTTATTTTACCCATAAGCTAAGGCATGTGCTTCTCATTGTCCAGGCTTATGACTCACCTCATGCTCCCCGACTCTAAGGGAGAGAATGAATGCACTACTTCTCAGTGCACTTGCAGGGGTCGCTCATACACTCCTTACAAACGGATACTATTTAGTGCAAGAATTCTTCCTTTCTCTCGTCGGATTGGGAGTGGCATGCGAATGCTAAGCCAACAAAATTAGATTCCAGGAACCTTTCTTTGTGACCTTTAGAAAAACCCCTTCCCCTTACTAGATCAAATAGGGCTTATTACTTAATAACCGGGAGAGAAATGCAACTACGGGATAAAAGCTGGGTAGAGTAGAGCCTTTTTCTTTTAGTACCCGAAACCCCAAAACTCTTTTCCAGAGATTGAAATAAATGCATGAGCTATGGTAACCACGCCGCATCCATCGACTTTTATACGAATTTCAATTCGGAAGTTAAGAAAGCATAATTCAAGGTTTTTTAACTGAATAGCAGATTGACCCGGCTTACCATTATATTAAAAAAAATGAAAGCTGCCTGAAGTTGTATCCCGCCTTCTCTAAGAAAGCCTTAACCTTCGGTGAATAGTAATGAGTCTTCACCGGTTCGGTGGCATCTTTGTAAGGATCTTCCTTATGAATCTGGTCTTCTCTCCAGAGGGGCTGCTCAGTCGACTGGTAGAACAAGGTCCCACGCCTCCCGGCCAACTAGGATGGGACATAAAACGTCTTCAGGTCTTGCACAACCGATACCTCCATTTTTTGCCATGGATTTTGTGAGCCCATCAGGAGTGCGCATCGTCTGGACCTCTTTTCGGGGAAGAATTCCATTTCTAGAAGTTCCCTCTCGTATGTCACCTTACTCACTTAGGGCCTTTGGACGACTAAGTCAGCTCGGCTTCTCTTTCGGAATCAGATTCACTTCCGACGTGGAGCACACTTGACCCTGCGTCACTTGATGTATCATCGAGGAATAAAAACCTCTTATGATTCTGCGTTGCTTGCTGCATCGAGAATAGCTTCCCCTTCTGAACCTTCGTCATTCTTTGAAGAGGGAATTGCTGATGATTCCGGCCGGCTCTGTAGTTTCGAGGCTGGCTTAGATCTTTCTGCCGTTTTGGGGAACATCTTGGCCTTAACTTCTGCTTTGGTTGGTTCCCTTTGAGGGGTCGCAGGGGCAGAAGGCTGACCGACGAACCAGGGTCTAACAGGATGCGATTGACCTTGTGATTGTCAATCTCCCCAATCACATAGTTGGGGCGATTGTGTTCAGTTGTTTTCAGCATGAGGTCGTCGTTAGTGAAGGTGACAGCAGCCGAATACTGGGCATACAAGGCCCCTTCATGTTCACCTCAGCGAAGTGGCTTTGATATTTGTCAGGATCCAGCAGCGCCTGGACAAACGCAGTCCTGATATCGGATGACAGCATCAGGGCATCATACACGCCG